CTATATCTATTTACCCCCCCCCTTGGGGGGGTCCGCCACCTCACTACCCCATATCTCCTCCGAGTAGGTGGAAGGCTCCCCCCGCCATGGCGGATTTAAACGGTTACTGTGATTTTCTATGCAAACCTAGCATGGCGTTTCTAACTTTGAAGGTTAGTAGTTTTCCTTTAACTTATAGGTTTTCAACGGTTACCCTCCTGAAAACTCAAATTTTTCTGTGCACATACACCTGTTGAAAATAGAAGATATATTTACCTTATAATAGACGCTTAAAATCTATGCATAGTCTGCCACTATAAATATACATATGTTATTTTCACTGCGGTTTTCGTGGTTTTTTTACTTGGCTGTAGTCTTATATTATTGTTATGTTGATTTATTATTAGTAAAATATAAAGGAAATATAAAAACCTAACTAATAGTAATAACGAATGTGGGCTTAGTTGAGGCATTAATAGATGTGAATCTTCCTAATTAACAGTTAGGTGCTTTTAAATAAGCTAAATCTATATGGGTGTTCTTCTATGTATAATGTTAGGAGTAATCTAAAAATATATGCTTGAATAACACTAACAAAAAATTCAAATAAAGTGTAAGCCACCCCTAATATTACTATAGCAGGGAATATTATAGTATGTAGGAATCTGGTAGTTGCGTTAGCTAATAAACTTAGTACAATATGCCCAGCACTAATATTAGCTACTATACGAACAGTTAGTGTTAAAGGACGAATTATAATTCTAACAGTTTCAATTAGCACTAAAAAGGGTAATAATGGTATTGGGGCTCCTCTTGGAGCTAAGTGAGCTAATGATTTTATTGGTGCATATGAGTATCCTGATAGAAGTATGGTTATTCATATTACAACGGCTATGGCTCTTACCATAAATAAGTTACTAGTAAATGTATAGCTTATCGGTGATAAGCCTAATATATTATTAATTAGCAAAAAGAAAAAAATACTAGAAATTATAATGTATGTTCTATTATATCGTATAATACTCTTACTACCTCACAATTTCCTAATTTTATTTCATGTAGCTCTTCTTCTTGTTGCCCCTCAAAGACAACTTATAAACACAACAGAAACGGAAAGTATAGGTATAATTCAAAAGAATGTTGAACGTGCACCATCTATACTTGAGAACAAATCAGTATACATTATTAAAAGGGAAAGTTCCCGTCTTTAAGGCCGAAACTTAAGTGCTTGTTGCTTTTTTAAATTTATTTAAGGACTTAAAGTCTTTTTTACCTTGAAAAGGTAAGGTATGTTAATATATACTACAAAAACTAGGAGCAGCTTCTGCTACTCCTACTATGTTACGACTTATCTTAGGTATACCCAAGAGTGACGGGCGATTTGTACATAATTTCAGATTAATTCACTGATTAAATTTATTTAATATTACATTTAAGTCCTTCTTCTGGTTATCTTACAAGTGACCATTTGCGGCTTACAAAGTAACTCGCCTGTAGCTTTATGATGGTCTGCACCTTGATCTGTACTGTTTGATATTAATCTCTTTTGATAATATGATATATATTATCTGTAGACGACGGCATACAAAATGTTACATAAAGTAGATTTCCTTGGTGGTTATCATTTATTGGGTAAGTTCCCCTAAAGTTTGAAATTACCGCCATACTATTTGAGTTTTAACCAAAAAGGTTTTAGTGCTCAGTAGAAGTAATTGAGTATTGTATAAAAGGGTATCTAATCCTTGTTTATGTTTCAATATTTTTTAAAGTTTCTGCTATGTGAGTGTTATTTAATATTTCACCAATAAATTTATTATAGCATTGTTATCTTACTTACATACATTCACATCTATAAAAGTCTGACCGCGACTGCTGGCACTTTTTTGGTCATATTTTTAAAAATAGTTTAATCTTATTTTAGTAAATTTTAAATTTTCTTATCTGGTTTAACCTTTTGGTACCATAAATATCTTACTTTTCGTGAACTTTTCACCATAGTAAATGTTCTTAAGGGGTTTTACCTTTTTTGGGTTATGAGCCCAACAGCTTATTATAGCTTACCTAAAGATTAATTAGTTCAGTCTAGTATATTATTTTTTCATTCATATAAAAGGCCTACTATTAAAATTACTAATAACAGTAAAATATTTACTACTAAGCTTATTTTAAGACCTTCTGTTATTACTCTCAAACAGGGAAATAATAACACTGTTTCAACATCAAAAATTAAAAATAAAATAACTAAAACGAAATAGCGTACACTAAATGGTCGTCGTATTTTTATATAGCCCTCAAATCCGCATTCAAAGCCACTGGCTTTGCTAATGATTTTTGAGCTGGTTTTGTAACTTACAGTACTGTACAATCACATTAGAAGAAGACATAATATTAGTGATAAAGTTAAACTTATAAACAATATACATGGTAGCTACTTACCTTCACCGATTTTCAAAATCAGACTATATGTATAAATTCATTCTCTATTTAATAGGGGTTGGTTGATATTAAAATTATATATCTTTAAATTATCTTTACTTATTCTTAATAAGAAATAAGGTTGGGGCTGCTAACCACGACTCGGGGATTTAATACTCCATTTCTTTTTGATTACTATGTTAATTGGTTTAATTTTTTCTATGTTAGTTCTTGGATATTTTGAGTTATTAGTACTTTTTTCTATCATGGTACCTTTGAGTATACTTTTTTTATATAAAACTAACATTTATTTGGAAGATTTTTTATTATGTATAAATGATATAAACGGTTTGTTGATTTTTATAACTTTAAGTCTTGCATTATTTATTCTTATTTCTTCTTGATCTATTTTAAGGAAAGATTTTTTATTATTACAGGTTTCTGTTGTTCTAGTTCTTGTTATTTGTTTTTTAAGTAATAACTTATTGCTTTTTTATATTAGTTTCGAAAGAAGTTTATTACCTATTTTATTTATAATTATTGGTTGAGGTTATCAGCCAGAGCGTCTTCAGGCTGGTATATATATAATTTTATATACCGTTTTTGGTTCAATACCATTGTTACTTATTCTTTTATATACATATTTTAGAGTTAGTACTTTTAACTTATATTACTTATTGGTTATTAATTTGAGAGGTTTTCCTTGATATTTTAGCTTAGGATTGTTGGCTTTTTTAGTTAAACTACCAATTTATTCTTTACATGTTTGATTACCTAAAGCGCATGTAGAAGCTCCGGTTGCTGGTTCAATAATTCTGGCTGGGGCACTATTAAAATTGGGAGGTTATGGTTTATACGTATATACAAATATTTGATGTTTTGCTATGAGGGATGTTATTTTTGTATTTTTAATTTGCTTAGCTGTATGGGGAGGCTGCTTAGCCGCTGTAGCATGTTTATTTCAAAGAGATCTTAAAGCTATAATTGCATATAGGAGTGTTGTACATATAGCTTTAGTAGTTCTTGGTATTTTTTCTGGGACCTCTTGAGGGTTTTCTTGTGCATTAATTACAATAATTGCTCATGGGTGGGCTTCTTCAGGTTTATTTTTACTTTCTTATATTACATATGAAAAAGTTCAAAGTCGTAGTTTTAATTATATTAAGGGGTTGTTAAGTTTACATCCTTCTTTAACTTTATTTTGGTTTATTTTGGCGTTGATTAATATAGCCGTTCCGCCTACTATTAATTTAGTTGGAGAGCTTATGGCTGTTCCAGTAGCAGCATGACTTAGATTTTTTCTTTTATTTACTCTTCTTATTATTATATTTTTAAGGGTAAGATATAATATATACATATATAGTAAGGTTAATCATGGGCCAATTGGTTTATATATTGTAAGGAGTAAGTCACTTTCTTCTGCTGCTATATTAGCAACTTTAGTTCATGTATTTCCTTTAGTTTTACTTTTTGGGCTAAATTTATTTAGACTCTATACAGAATACTGTATATAAATAGTACTATACATTGATGATTTACAAAACCATTGCTTTAATTTAAGCTATATTTATATGAGCCTCATCAATAAATTCTTACATATAAAAATAACCATACTACATCTACAAAGTGTCAATACCATGCGGCTGCTAAAAAACCAACGTGGTGGGTTTTCCTATAGTGATACTTATATAAACGTATTAGACAAATTGCTAAGAAGGTAGCCCCCACTATTACATGTAGACCATGAAATCCAGTAGCTACGAAGAATGTTCTTCCGTATACTCTATCAGCAATAGAAAATATAGTTTCTTGGTATTCACCTAATTGAAGAAGTAAAAAATACAAACCTAAAAGTACAGTAATTGTTAATCCTATACAGGCTCTCTTATGTTTTCCTTCTTCGATTGCATGGTGTGCTCAGGTTACACTTACTCCTGATAAAAGTAATACGCAGGTGTTAAGAAGTGGTACAGAAAATGTTGGTAGGGCTTGAATTCCTATCGGTGGTCAAACTCTTCCAATTTCAACGTTTGGAGCTAATCTACTGTGAAAATAAGCTCAGAAAAAGGCAAAGAAAAAGCAGATTTCGGACACAATAAATAATAAAACTCCTAATTTGAGCCCAGAGACAACGTAAGAGGTGTGATTGCCTTGATATGTTCTCTCTCGTACAATATCTCGTCACCATAAATATGCTGTGATAATAGTTAATACTATTGCGAACCTGAGAAGGTAAGGTCTATTTTGTCGTAAATATAACACTAATCCTACAGGCATTCTAAAAATACCTATTGAGCCAATTAAAGGTCAGGGACTTATTTCAACTAAGTGGAACGGTGTTCTTCGCATAAAATTATTATGTTTAGTGTTAGTAGATAATTAATTATTTAAAGGCGTGGCCGCCGGATGACGGGTATTGTTGATGTCAATATTAGAGGATATTATTTTCCTGTCACGTTTTGAATATAACGTTTTTGTGGATAATTATAATTTTAAGGTTATTTTGTGGTTTAACTGTAGCTAGTCCTGTTATTTTAATTTTAACTATGGAAGTTACATTATTTACTTTTCTATTTATAATATATAGATATAAGTTGCTAAACTATGGTTCAACTTGCCTTAAATATTTTGTAGTTCAAAGTATAGCTAGGTTAATAATATTAGTTTCATGTGCTTTTAATATAGTGTATTGTGGGGGGATAACTGTGTGATTAGTGTTTATAATGTTGACTGGTTTATATTTAAAATTAGGTGTTTTTCCTATACATTTTTGAGTTATTTCTGTAACTGAGGAGTTACCTTACTTAATGTTAGGTACATTGGGTATTCCTATAAAGATCTTGCCTTTAAATTTTCTTTGGGCTTTTCTTTTAACCTCTGTTGGTGTTGAATATTGAACTTATGTTTGTATGGGTGCTATCGGGTCAATAGTAATTGGTTTAATTCTTGGACTTAGTATACTAAGCATTCGGGGTGTTCTTGGAGCCTCTTCTATTACACATTCTGGTTGGTTTCTTCTTGCTTTACTAAGAATAGATATTATTAAGTATTTTTTACTATACTCAATAATATTAAGGATTCTTCTATGATCTTTAAACTATTTAAATTCTATTTTAGTATCCTTAAGGTTATACGGTTTGTCTGGGTTACCTCCTTTTAGTATTTTTTTTGGAAAGGTTTTAGTACTGAGAAACTGTTTTTTATTTCAAATACCTTTGGTATATGTAGTAGTCGCTTTATTCACTTCTATTTTTAGCTTATTTTATTATTTAAAATATTCGTTTCGTTTTTATATAATTAATTACAAAACTAGTATTTTTACAATATCTTTTGCTTTTATTTTTATAGTAAATGTTCTATCTTCTTTTTTGCTTTTCCTTTTATTTTTTTATGGCCGAGTAGGCATTAGATTTTTAATCTAATTACGGGTTCTCCCTTTGCGTTGATTTTTTTCTACTAACCATAAAGATATTGGTACTTTATATATATTATTTGGGGTCTGATGTGGTATAGTTGGGACCGGGCTTTCCCTTTTGATTCGTATAGAACTTGGAACTTCTGGTGTTTTAAGGGACGATCACTTTTTTAATGTAATTGTTACTGCACATGCTTTCGTTATAATTTTTTTTATAGTTATGCCTATTATAATTGGTGGTTTTGGAAATTGAATAGTACCTTTGTTAATTGGAGCACCTGATATAAGTTTTCCACGTATAAATAATATGAGTTTTTGACTTTTACCGCCTTCTTTTGTATTATTAATTTCTAGTAGATTAGTTGAAGGTGGTGCTGGTACTGGTTGAACTGTATACCCACCATTAAGCTCTCTAACAGGACATAGTGGTGCTTCTGTTGATTTGGCTATTTTTTCATTACACTTAGCTGGAATATCATCTATTTTAGGGGCTATTAATTTTATTACTACTATTTTTAATATACGTGCTCCAGGAATTACAATAGAACGGTTAAGTCTGTTTGTTTGATCTATTTTAGTTACTGTGTTTTTATTACTACTTTCCTTACCAGTATTAGCTGGCGCTATTACGATACTTCTTACTGATCGAAATTTTAATACTTCTTTTTTTGACCCGGCTGGTGGAGGTGATCCTATTTTATATCAGCATTTATTTTGATTTTTTGGTCACCCAGAGGTCTATATTTTGATTTTACCAGGGTTTGGTATTATTTCTCACATTTTAGGTAATCATAGTGTAAAACAACCATTTGGGACTCTCGGTATGGTTTATGCAATAATTTCTATTGGTGTACTAGGTTTTATTGTGTGAGCTCATCATATATTTACTGTTGGTATAGACGTTGATACTCGTGCTTATTTTACAGCTGCCACAATGGTTATTGCTGTCCCAACAGGAATTAAAGTATTTAGTTGACTTATAACTATTTATGGTATAAATCATAAAATAGATGCAGCTATATATTGAGTCTTAGGTTTTATTTTTTTATTTACACTTGGGGGTTTAACTGGAATCGTTCTTTCTAATGCATCACTAGATATTATACTTCATGATACATATTATGTGGTGGCTCATTTTCATTACGTGTTATCTATAGGAGCAGTTTTTGCTATTTTTGCTGGTTTTGTTTTTTGGTTTCCTGTAATAACTGGGTTATATTTAAGAGAGGCTTTAGCTAAGTGTCAGTTTTTTGTAATATTTTTGGCTGTTAATTTGACTTTTTTCCCTCAACATTTTTTAGGCCTTTCTGGTATACCTCGTCGTTACGCTGACTATCCAGATGCTTATTATACGTGAAATCAAATTTCTTCTTTTGGATCTCTTATAAGGGTCTTTGCTGTTTTATTATTTATGTTAATTGTTTGAGAAGCTTTTATTATACAACGTGCTTATATCTTTGGTGGGAAAGCTTCATATTCTCGAGAATGAGAACTTAATCTTCCTCCTGATTTTCATGGAAATTTAGAAGCTTCTATTGGTATTAATAAATCTAAATATAGTATAATTTATTATAATTCGCTTACAACGAATAGATACAATAAGTTATTTAGTATTATTTTAAATAGCTTTTTTTAGAAGGTTTGAGATTGGTAATATATTTTAAGACTGTTAAATTAATATGTACCTTTTGCATAATGGGTAAACTATAATAGAATTTAAGAATTTTTCACGAAGTAGTTTGAGCTAAAAATATTACTATAGTATTAGTTTATTTTAAAGTCGTTGTAGTATAAACTACAGTAAAGTAATTTTTAGGGGTGATAGGCCTACCAAAAACTAAGATATCTTGATTCTAATTAAATGTATGTAGTACAGTTAATACAATTATTAAGTGGTGAGGCTTAATAATGCTATAAAATTATATTTCTTTTTTAAACTATGATTTAATAATTAAGTATGTAAATTAAAATATTATTTAATTGTATTTATTGTAGCTAAAAATTAGATAAAGTTAAATTAAAATACTCTTAAATAATGTTTATATTAGTATGTTAAGTAAATATATGTGTATATCTTTATAATGAACTAGGCAATTTGTTTTTCAACTGTTTACCAAAAACATAACTGTGTGACCTAATACATAGCAACTTCTGCTCAATGAATTTTAAATAGCCGCAGTATTTTGACTGTGCAAAGGTAGCATAATCAATTGGCTTATAATTGAAGTCTAGAATGAATGAAATAATGGGGAACGTCTCTATCTTAAAGATTTTTCTGAATTTATTTATTAAGTGAAAATACTTTTATATAAATAATAGACGAGAAGACCCTAGAAATTTAAAGTATTTGATATTTTATTATAATAAATTTTTGTTGGGGCGACAGAATAGCATAGAACCTATTTATTTTAACTTGTAACTTTTGTAGATTGAAGAAATTACTCTAGGGATAACAGCATAATATTTTAAAGTTTGTGACCTCGATGTTGGACTAGGAAATAAGTAGCCTAAAAAGTTATTTTAATTGCTCTGTTCGAGCATATACTCCTACATGATCTGAGTTCAGACCGGCGTGAGCCAGGTCAGTTTCTATCTTTTAATGATTTGGTAGTAGTACGAAAGGAATTTACTAATTACATGTGTTGTAGTAGCTTAGCAGAATAATATGCGTTTGACTTAGGATCATTTGATAACTTTAGGTTAGCTATTAAAAGCAGTATTGGAATATTTCAACTTTGGAAGTTGAGGGTTAGTTTATCTACTTTTAAAACTAAATGATACTGTACTTTATTAAGAAGATCTAATTTGCGTTTAGAGAGAGAGTTTTATTTCCAGTTTCAATTGATAAGATGAATTTACTTTTTAGGGGTATGTGTGTTTTTTTTTATAGTTTGATTAATGTTTCTTTTAGTTGTGTCGTCTAGTCCTGCTAATTCCTTATTATTTTTTATAGGTGTAGTTATTAGTAGTATATGTCTTTTTTATTTTATGTTAAGGGATATATTGTGTTATTTAATCTTTTTAGTATATATTGGGGGTCTTTTAGTTTTATTAATTTATATAGTTATGATTTCTAGTAACATGGTCAGTCCAAGGAGAAAGTCTTTTTTGTATACAGGTCTTTTTTCCTTATCATTAATGGTCTTATCTTTAATTACTGACGAAAATAAAAGAACCTCTAATCCTATTAGAAGTTTTGATTTACCTTTTGATTCTAGATTAGTAGTTGTTATAGGTTTACTTTTATTTTACTTATTTTTATATCTTTGTAGTGTTGTCTCTGTAGGTGGTCGGAGTATAAATATTGGTAATATTTCATAAACAACGTATTACTGTTCTATTATTTGTTTTTTCTTTATTTTTAGTAATAGTTTTTATAGGAATAAGTACCTTTATAATAAATAATAGTTATATATTGACTTTGGATATTTTAAGATTATCAACTAACTTTTTTGAACTTAGGTTTTTAGTTGATAAAATTAGATTGAGGTTTAGGGGTTTAGTTTGTCTAATTTCTGCATGTGTATTTATATTTGGTCGTTGGTATATATCTATAGATTTATTTTATTGACGTTTTATTTGAATTCTCTTGTCTTTTGTGATTTCTATAAATGTTTTGGTTTACTCTGGCTCATTACTTATACTTCTTGTTGGTTGGGATGGCCTTGGTGTATCTTCATTTGCTTTAATTATTTATTACCAGAGCAGAGAAAGTCTTGGGGCTGGCTTTTTAACTTTGTTAATTAATCGGATTGGGGATGTGTTAATTATAAGTACTATATTCTATTTTGTGCTTTGAGGTAGGAGTATTATGGTGAATCTTGGAGAAAGGTTTTTTCATTCTATTATATTTTTACTATGTTTAGCGGCTTTAACTAAAAGTGCTCAATATCCTTTTAGTGCTTGACTTCCTGCTGCCATGGCAGCTCCAACGCCTGTTAGGGCTTTGGTACATTCTTCTACTTTAGTTACTGCTGGAATTTATATTTTAATTCGGGTCTTAAATACTATATCTCCAAGTAATATCATATGTAGAATTTTATTGTTTTGTGGATCATTAACTTCTCTTGTGGGGGGGCTTTGTGCTTTTTCTGAAAATGACCTTAAAAAGGTTATTGCTTACTCTACATTAAGTCAACTTGGGGTAATAATTTTTAGATTAGGTTTAAACTCTCCTTCTTTGGCATTATTACACCTCTATACACATGCTATATTTAAAGCTATACTTTTTTTGGTAGCTGGTTGTATTTTAATAGTAGCTTATGGAACTCAAGATATCCGTCTTTTAGGTTCTGTAACAAAAAATAGTCCTGTTTTGTTAGTATTTTTAAATACTAGTACATTTTGTTTAATCGGTTTACCTTTTTTGAGAGCTTATTATTCTAAGCATTCAATTTTATATGTTATACTTAGAAGTAAGATTAATGTGTTTGCTGTATTTGTGATATTGATGGCAACTATGTTATCTGGTGTTTATATGTTTCGTTTACTTAAGGCTTTAAATTGAGGTAATTCGAGTCAAACTTTAATTTCTTTTTCATTACCTTTTCAATTATATCTCCCACTATTTCCTCTTTATTTAGGTTCCATTGTGCTAGGTTGGTTTTTTTTCATAGTTGATATAAATACATATACATTATCTTTTATGGTTCCGGATTGGGTAGATCTTTTACTATATTTCTTGTTATTTTTTGGGTTATTTTTTGGTGTATTTTTAAATAAGAGTGGTGGGTTTCCTATATTAATTAATATATTCTATATAGAACCGTTATGAAAACGTTCAAATTACATAAGAAATATACTGTTGACACAAGTAAAGAATTTTGAAGTTGGTTGGGTTGAACCTTATACTTACTTTAATTCTATTTGACTTTCAATTAATAGATTCTCCCGTAAAACAGTGTGACCTAAGGTTACTCTTAGTTTTGGGGCTTATGTAGTAACTGTTTTTGTTATGTTTACATGCTGATACTCATGAAGTTAATTTTAACAATATTATGTGCTCTTATCGGGGTGGCTTTTTTAACTTTGTTAGAACGAAAAATTTTATCCTATGTACAGAATCGGAAGGGGCCAAATAAAGTAGGTTTAGTTGGTCTTTTTCAGCCTTTTTCAGATGCATTAAAGCTTTTTCTTAAAGAAAAAATTATTCCTAATGCTAGAAATAAATATATATTTATTGGTTTTCCTATTTTAGGTTTAGGGTTAGGTCTTTATATATGGGGCTTATTGCCTTCATTAAATGCTTTTAGGTTAACTATTATGCCATTGTTATTGTTTTTATGTATTAGGGCTATAAATGTATATGTTGTTATAGGGGCAGGTTGATGTTCTAATTCACTTTATGCTTTTTTAGGAGCTATGCGTGCTAGGGCTCAAACTATTAGGTATGAAATTAGTTTGGTTTTTTTGATTTTATTTCCTATGTTATTATTACCTTCTTTTAGTTTTTTTGAGGTTTTGGTTGCGTACCCAGCTATTGGTTTATTATTTTTTTCACCTTTATTATGAGTAATTTCTGCTTTGGCTGAAACTAATCGAGCACCTTTTGACTTTGCTGAGGGTGAATCTGAGTTAGTCTCTGGTTTTAATGTAGAATATGGAGGGGGTTCATTTGCTTTATTATTTTTAGGGGAGTATACTATTATTTTGTTTATAAGAGTATTAACTAGAGCCTGTTTTTTAAGTCCCCGTTATTTATTTTTGTACGTTTTTTTAGGATTTGTTGTAGCTGTTATTTTTTTATTGGTTCGGGGGGTATTTCCTCGTTTACGATATGATAAACTTATAAATCTTTGTTGAAAGTCTATTTTACCGCTTAGGATTAGTTGTTTATTTTTATTGTATTTTACTTTTTTATTATAGTATGGCATCAGAGTATCTATTTTCTTATATTGTTCTATTCTCTATTCTTTGGTCTTTAATATTTCTTACTAAAAAATCTGTTCTAACTTTTCTTATCTCCTTGGAGTTTCTTAATTATTTGCTTTTTTTAATTTATTATTGTCCTTTATTGGCCTTTTGAATATCAATAAGTATGTTTGTGTTACTGTTGTGTTTTGCAGTAAGTGGTGCGGCTATTGGGTTGAGTATTTTAGTCACATTAAGGCGTCAAAGAGGTAATGATCTTGTTGTATCATTTACTTAATGAAAAAGATTCGTGAAATAGAGAGCTTATTAAGATTACCAAGACCAGTTAATATTTCTATTTGGTGAAATTTTGGTTCTATGTTAGGACTAATATTAGGCCTACAAATTTTAACTGGTATTATTCTTTCTTTACATTATACGGCTGATATATGGAATACGTTTAATTCTATTGTTCACATTATACGTGATGTGCCTGGTGGGTGATTTTTTCGAATATTACATGCTAATGGGGCTTCAATATTTTTTTTATTAATATATTTTCATATAGGACGGGGTATTTACTATCAAAGTTATTTAACCCAACATCGGACTTGACTAATTGGTGTTTCTATTTTTTTATTGAGGATGGCAACTGCGTTTTTAGGTTATGTTCTACCTTGAGGTCAAATATCTTATTGGGGGGCTACTGTTATTACTAATCTATTTAGCGCTGTACCTTATTTTGGGGAGACTTTAGTTTCATGGATTTGGGGTGGGTTTTCAGTTAATCAAGCTACTTTAAATCGTTTTTATTCTTTTCATTTTCTTCTTCCATTTTTAGTAGGAATTATATCTCTTTTGCATTTAGTTTTTTTACATGATAAAGGATCAACCAATCCTTTAGGAAATCTTTCTCACGTTTCTAAGGTTCCTTTTCATCCTTATTTTTCTTGAAAGGATTTAGTTGGTTTTTCTATTATAATTTTTCTAGTTATGTATGTGGTTTTTTTTTATCCTAATTTTTTTACAGATCCTGAAAATTTTATGGAAGCTAATTCTATAGTAACTCCAGTTCATATTCAACCTGAGTGGTACTTTCTTTTTGCTTATGCAATTCTTCGTTCGGTACCATCTAAGCTTGGTGGTGTTATGGCCTTAGCGGCGTCAGTTTTATATTTATATGCTTTTCCTTTATTGGCTTACTACCTTCCTAAATCTGCAACTTCTTTTAGTATTATTAGTCAATTATTTTTTTGGGTTTATGTGGTTGCATTCATCTTATTAACTTGGCTTGGGGCTTGCCCTGTAGAGCAGCCCTTTGTTATATTATCTCAAGTTTTAACTTTTGTGTATTTTTTAACTCCTTTATTTTATATACTAAGAAGAGCAGTATGGAGAAAATTTTATTAGTGTTTTATTTAGTTTAAACTTAAAATAAGTACTTGTCAAGTATTAGATGTATGCTCAATAATAGTAATAGTTTAAAATAAAACGTGAAGTTGCAAACTTTAATATCACTATGTTACTATTGATTATATAGCTTAATAATTAAAGCTTTGCTTTGAAGGGGCAACAATACAAATATGTTTTAATCAGTGAGTGTTTGAGGTCAGCTTAATTTATTAGATCCTGCTTCTATAATTCAATCTGAAATATTATTGTTCCATGACCATGCTCTTATAATTATTGCAGGTATTTTTTCTTTAGTAAGGGTCATTGGGGTTTTACTTTTACGATCTAAATTTTCTACTCGGAGAGTACATGAAGCTCAACTTCTTGAGATTTTTTGAACTATTCTTCCAGCAATACTTCTTGTTACTTTAGCTTTACCTAGTCTTCGTTTATTATATTTATTGGATGAGCAACCTCTTACTAGAAAAAATACGCTTAAAACTATTGGTCATCAGTGATATTGAAGTTATGAGGTACCATTTTTAGGGAATAAACAATTTGATAGATATATAACTCCAACTATAGATCTCCAAGGAGGTGAATATCGACTTTTAGAGGTTGATAATCGAGTGGCTTTACCTACAAATATTGATACATCTGTTATTACTACTTCTGCAGATGTAATTCATGCTTGGGCTATACCTTCCTTAGGTGTAAAAATAGATTCGGTACCAGGACGTCTCAACATAATAAATGTTAAACCATTGATTGCTGGTGTATTCTATGGTCAGTGTTCAGAAATCTGTGGAGCTAATCATGCTTTTATACCTATTGTAGTTGAGTCAGTTCCTTCAGCTGTCTTCACTAGTATGTAGTTTTAATTAGTATATAAAGTATAGTTACCTTCCAAGTAAAAGGACTAATTTTGATTATTACAATTAAGATATATTAATCTGAGGATTTGTGGAATCCGAAATGCTTTAGAGCATGTAATCTCATCTAAATAGCTTAAATTAAAGCGAAGGATTGTAAATCCTGTGTTGGTTTACCCTTTAGACAATATATTCAGTGGGTTTAATTACATAATATGTTAATACTTGTATAATATTAATTAATTTTAAGTTAATATTAATGTGAAGTGGTCTAAGTTATTTTGTCCTATATAATAAGAGGCCAAAATGTAGTG